GTACAAATAAGAATCCCCTTCCTTACATGATTTCTTCTTCATATAGATAGATATAGGATCTATGGGGCAATTACTTAGAAGTACATTTTGTGCAACAGCCCTTCCTATCTGATAGAAAAGGATCCCATGATCCTGAACCGATCTTACCTGGGATCGCAAATCCCAAGTTTGTCTATGAAGAGCTGATCTAATTGTATTAGTTTCTATAATTGATTTCTTCTGTGTAATACTAATCGATAGGGCCTCATTGATAAGTGCTACAAGATCTCGTGCATTGGAACCCATGGTTATGGACCCGAATCCGTTAGTATGGAACATTTTCTTTTCCAAGTGAAATCCCCTAGTATAGGAAAGAATGAAAAAGTGCTTTCGTTGTTGTGGAATAAGAAGCCTTCGTATCTTAATGCATGTATTTAATTTATTCGGAGCTATTAGAGCGGGATCCACTTTTTGGGGAATATGAGTCGAAGCAATAACAAGAATATTTCTAGTGGAATATCTTTCACAATCTCTGGAGAGATAGTTCTCTAATAGACCGAGGGATAAGTAATTCGACTCAGTCACATACAGATCATGAATGTTTGGAATCCATATTATGCAAGGAGACATTGCTTTTGCTAATTCGAATTGAAGGGTGATATCAAATCGGTCTATTTTCGGCGTCATATACATAGTTAGCACATTCGTCATAGTTAGTAGCTCTGTATCAAGGTCATCATCAATATTGTCACTATCATCAATATCGATATCGTCACTATCATCAATATCGATATCGTCACTATCATCAATATCGATATCATCCATAAGATAACCTTTAGACTTGTCATCCAAGAACTTGTTCGGAAATACCGTAATGAAAGGAACATAGGAGTTTGTCGCTAGGTATTTGACCAAATAGGATCGTCCAGTTCCTATAGAACCTATCACTAAAATACCCCTAGAAGGGGATAGGGCTAAGCGGAGCGAAAAGGGTTTTCCATAAGATGGGAAATGAAAACTATTAGCCCCACACGAGGTTTGTGAATAATTGATTGTCTGATAATGAGCAAGGAATATCCGTCTTTCTGCTAAACAGGATCTATTGAACTCATAATTCATTAGATACTTTTTATGAATGTCAACTAAGTATCGTAAGTAAATTGATCCCGGTTGTTCAATCATTTGATAACCAGAGTCATTCTTTGATAAATGATCACTATGAGTCAGACTCAATAGAATTTGATCAATCCTTTTTTCTGTCGTTAAGGTGGAGAACTGAACCAAGAATTCTCTTTCTTCATCATCAATCGAATCACTGTTCGTGACCCAGGATTCTATTTTCTCATCAATCCAATCACCGTTCACCTTTTTTCTTTTTCTTATCAATGAATAGATCTCTTTACTTGTACGACTTAGATGTCTCGTATTTCTCGAAAAAGTGATTCGATTGATGGGATTTGGTATGATACTTATGAGATCGATGAGATTGATATTCAAATATTTCTTCTTAGAACGTATTGATTTGACCCCATAAGCGGAACCGCCACCCAATAGCATGTTGCCACCAGAAGCAGAACCCCGTATTTCTTCCAGAAAATCTCCTAATTGTTCCAGAGCAACTAGAAAGAGATTCTTTAACCAGAAAAAATTCAGTTCAGATGTAGGATACCTATCCAGAAGTTTTCGCAACTCAATCATGTATGATGGAATCATCAAAGATTTGATCTTTTCTAACTCTGTCTGTAACTCACTAGAGACTCGGGAAACAAAGAGAAGATGTATACGAATGAGATATCCAGCAACAAGAAGAAGGAAAAGGATTGAATAGAGGAACTCCCGAGCATTTGTTGATCTCAGATGTGTCCATATCAATGGAACGGGTAACTCATTATTTCGAGGAATCATTTCTTCGGACAGAAGAAGATTCTGTAAACACTTACTCGAAATCTCACTTATCAGAGTCCATTGTGGAAGAATCTTCTGAGGAATTGGCCATGATATATCTGATCCATGCATAATATCATGAAAAATGGATACAAATTTGTGACTGCTGCTTAGTATCGGTATTGGCAATGGGTCTGAAAAAGTATCTAAAAGGGTGAAATTTAGATATTTGCACCCTGTCGAAGTAAGGAACCATGGTATATATGTTTGGAACAGATTCCATTTTGAGAGATTTGAAAAAGCACTATCTCGTTGAAAGGTTCTATACATCTGCCGTTTCTCAACGCATTTCTTTAGACAAAGACTCCGTTTTTTCCTCTTTCCGGATGGTAAATATTTCTCAGAACATGGAGTGTGAATCAAACCCATGTTTGAATTGAAACTGAGATATTGATGCAAGTTCTTCCCTTCTGAATCAGATAGATTCATATCTGAAAGAGGCTGACAATAAGTTCTTTCCAAATTTACTATTTGTTCCTCTGTTAGAGGTGTTGCAGAAATGTCTGCGATCGAGTAAATAGCTCTACGAACGAATGGATCGGATCGAATTGGAAAATGGAAAGATTTGTACAAGTTATACGTTTCGTCACCACTTTGTGGAAAATCGTTAGGTATGAATATGTCAAATACCGGTGACTCGATTGGTGAAATAGTCTCTCTCTCCAAAAGAATATGTTTTTTTTTACCGACGCACAAAGAAAATATTTTGTTGCGAATGAACAAGATAGTGAGGAATTGTCCATATGTAAGATCATCATTATTAGGACGGGTCCTTTCCACATAAAAGGGGAATCTTTTGTTACAATAGAACCAGAAGTGATTTGGATCATTCAAGAATCGAAGTCGATTTGCTTTATAAAAAGAAGATATCAATGAACTTCTATGAAATGGTTTCACGGGATTCAGCCAATTGTCTCGATCATGGAATATCATTGAGAAATAGGAATCCGTGTTATCAAAGGATTTCCTGCGATTATTTCTAGTATGGAATGAGTCAATCATCCACTTTGGTATCTTTTTGGACAAAAATGGGAATATTGTTTCTCCATTGATCAAGAATTTCGGTCCTTGGGAAGTATCATGATCATCCAATAAGAAGGGTTTCAATTTATTCAAATGAACGATTTGAACACCTATTGATTCTAACAACTTATTGCAGAGTTGATCATTCGGACCTTTCAATTCATAGATGTGGATCTCGGACCTATAAATGGGGATATTCCCGATACTCACAAAGAAAAGGGGAAGTGACTTGGACAAAAAGGGAAGTGACTTGGACAAAAAGAGAAGTGACTTGGACAAAAAGAAACGAAGTGACTTAGACAAATCTTGTTTGTCGATAGCCTCGGACCAATCAATCGAATATTGATTAATACGTAATCGATCGAACAATACTTGAAACCGGTTCTTCTGTTCAGAAACAAAATGTTCCAAATGTTCCTGGAAATTCTTGCTCCCATTGGACCATTTGTATCTATATACATCAGGATCCCGATTCATGGATCTCTCGATTCGATCAATAATGGGATTCTTGGCTAGAGAAAGGTTCTGTGACATGGACGCCCAGCCCAACTTGGTCGGTCGGTTGGCCCACCTAAGAGATGATGAGATTATCGATCGATTTTCTCGAATTTGGAAAAGTCTTTCTCACTATTCAGAACAGTGGAGCTTTCGATCAAGATGTTCTCGCCTCCCCCGTTCGGGCTCTCGCTCGACGCTATCGCCCCTTTATGCGTTGGTAGGCTTTCGACTCAATCTAATAGCCTACCTATCGGGCGCCAATAAAAGAGAAAGTTTTCGCATGGGCTCATCATCTGATGCAGAACCGATGCGAGAGGGATAAGAAATATGGGAGAAGCGGGGATTGATAGCTTTCAAGAACCAGTGGAAAGGCCCTGCATTCCTGCCTTTCCAAAGATAGTAATTAGTTTGGGCTGGCATAAAAGATTTGATTGAATGAATGCCACCCTTGGTTGTTTTCAAACAAATCCAATCTTGGGCCAAGCGTTGCCAGCCGGTAATAGCCGAAGGCTAAAAAGACTGTATTGGAATAAGGGCGAGAAGGAAGGGAAGAAGGATTAGTAGTTGCCTAGCCGAGGAACTTGAGGCCGACATTCAGAGTGCGGTCCCGGAGTTCAAGACGCCGCCTAAAAAAAACGGTCATAGAGAGGCATTGATTTCTCAATGAAACAAACCCCATCTCTTGTGATATTTTGCAAATCAGATCGAAGATGCATCAATCTAACTTAAGATTCTTGAGCATAAGATTCATTCAGAGTAGTCCAGAGAAGATGAGCAGAAGGATCGAAAGAACTGAGCGGGACTACCTTCTAACTGAAGTTGGAAGCCGGATTCGCTTTTTCAATAGCTAGATGGTCCTCATCGTCTGCTTGCACAGAATCGTCTTCTCTCGAATCTCCTCGTCTTACCTAATAACGTATTCTCCCAAGCTTCCTTCTACGATTCCTTTCACTCATTAACCTTCTCTCCATCCCACCTCTACATTCTACGCTTGAACCCTCGGGTCACTTCACCCGAGAGACAATCACTCATTTCTTCTGTATTCGGAGCGAAAACCTTTCGGGACGTAGCTAGCCTCTCCAGACAAAGCATGGGATAGTCTGACCCAAGGAGCCTACTCTTCTCCATGAAGTCTCAGGCCCAGAAGGTCATAGCCAGCCACACCAACCCTAGTGAAAGGTATTAGTCTTGAAATGGAGACATTCATAGCAGTTGGTGGCATGGAGAATCCTATTAAGAGAAGAGCTTGCTAGGATGTTTGGATATCATAGGGGATCCTTCTCACCCCGCTTCCAAAGGGTAGACCGCCATCCTATGTCATCAGGCAGCTAGACCTAATCCCACTTATCTGGAACTCAAAGGCTCCCCGATTCGGGATCGTCAAGCGGTCACAGTCGGCCCCGCATTTATGTTCGCTTCGGATAGAGTCCCTATCTTAGGCTTAGGAAGTGCCTACCCTTTGAAAGAGATCTTCCATGGCCTAGAAAGGCCTTTGATAGAGGAAAGAAGAGCACACTCTTATATACGATGCCAAGACCTCTTTCATCAAGCTCTAAGGGACGACTAGGCAGGCATTCTATAGTATAGCGATCTGTGTCCAAGACTAAGCCGACTATTTGGGGTTCGCCTCACGTCCGGCAGCATGTATAGCGTCGAAAGAGAGACCTTCTGTTGGTAGAACTTGACCGCATCTCCATATATCTTACCACCAAGTCCCATAGTATCTTTTCACTCCTACTCGACCTTAGCTTCCTTCTAATGCTCGAACTAGACTTTCCGGCAATTTAGCTACTTGCATACGTATATGATGAGGGTCTTGATGGACACAAGACATATAAAGTCTGCTTGGGGAGTTCAATCTCGTTATGAAGGGAAGCTCAAATTGATCAGTTCCTAAAGAGCAATCAAATCAGTGAGCTCTCATAAGACAACTCGAAGTGTACATCCGCATCTATATGAGGAAGACGCAAATCGCTATCCGCTTCTGCGGATTGATCAGCCCCTTCGGGACCCGCTGTGGAGCGGGAATGCCTCTTTGCTAATACTGCCCGAAAATCCACCTTGCTAAGCCCGCTTAGAACCCGCAAGGGAAAGCAAACAAAGCCATGCTTACTGAATCTGAACTTCATGCTTACACTTGCGGGGCCGGGACCCCCCAACTTCTTTCTTGTAGGGGGCTTGCCTACATATCTGGTTCAGCTTAACTGAGCCGGAATCAAGCCCGATGTAGTTCTTTGGTCAGAGCTCGGGTAAGCGTCTTATGACCGGCACGCTGGAACCCTTCTAACAGAGGAAAGCCCTTTCCGACGGGTTTTTCGTATTAGGCCAAGTCACTATCAGCCATACTTCTTAGTATGATTCCATTAGGCGTATAGCTGATAAGAAAGCGGAGTGGCTAGCTACCGTTGATTGCTTCGGGAATCATCCTCCATGGTGACTGCATGGAGGCCGGCTTGTCGAGGCCAACACCTTCCAGCTAGGTATCGGAATCGGGCGTGTAGGGACCGAAATGCCGAGTTGTAGTCAGCGCGAACCGAAATGAATCATCATTCCCGACTCTCTCGATCTCTACTAATTGGATATGGGGCTGGGTGAAGGGAAGCTTTATGGGAGAAAGGAGGAAAAGGTCAGGCTAGTAGCTAAAGGCTTTACTCAAACATATGTGATAGATTACGAGGAAGCCTTTGCCCCGGTAGACAAGATTCAGTCTGTTCGTCTCCTGCTCTCTATTGCTGCGAATCGAGATTAGCCTCTGTTCCAATTAGATGTTCAAAATGCCTTCCTGAACTGGGACCTACAGGAAGAAGTTTACATGAATCCTTCACCTGCGGGGGGCAGACTTTGAAAGCTATCTATGGGCTCAAGCAGTCTCCCAGGGCCTGGTCGGAAACTGAGGCCCGAGTAGAACTCCTTTGTGAAATAATGATATGGACCCGGAAAAAAGGGATCAAAAAAAATAGCTCTTAAGGGCTCTATTTGAAAGGTACTGGCGACGAAGTCCAAACAGGATACCAGCGGAGTCTGACATCCATAGGAATATCGAACATCCTACGAACGTTTACACAGCAGCACACACTTCTCACTCACTCTCTTATAAATAAGACTAGAGGTTGAAGTAGAAGGCTCAGAGACTACCGACTCAAACTTAGAAGTCGAAAGGCTATAAGCTTTGAGCTTAAGAACAAAAACTAGTATAGCTTAACTAACATGTAGGCCTTCTCATCCTTCCGCCCTATCAGAGATCGATGGAAAGCTTTTTTTTTCTCACCGCTATAGAGGAGCATGCATCATCTGCTTAAAGAGAGAGGATAAGGAAGCGAAACCTCTGTGTGAAACCACCCAATAAAGTAAGAGATGTCCATTCATCAACCAACATTCATTTTGGGCTTCAACTCTTCCCGCAAGAAGCAACGGGCGCGAAAGCCGTTGCGCATCCGTTTTCTTGCTTAGCCCTCGGGAGAAAACTGGAATTTAGGCGGGTCCCTTAGAACTGAACTGGTTGATTCTAAGGTGGGTGATAAGCCCGTATCAAGCCTACCATCTCTTCTCACGAAAGTCTTTCCATCCCGTCTACGAAAGAGATTCCATATCTGTGGCCCAGGTTCCTGATTCCGCAGGTTGTAAGGCAATATGCTGGGTAAGAAGCCCGAGCAAGAGCAAACATCATCTTCTCAGGTCTCTCTCCATCTTCTATGGATCTTGATTCGGCAGCAGTTCAAACAAACTCCATCTTAGGTTGAAAACAGAGGATTGAAAGGCAGTTGCTCACAAGCCAGCCATCCAGTTCTCCATGACGATCGTTAGTAAGATTCCGAGGGAGACCCATATCTAGTTTTTAGACCCCACGCATCAATCAGTAATTTCTCTCCTGGACATAGGAATCAACCCGCAGAAGAATCAGGATCTAGCGCATTGGACAAAGTAGATACTTTTGCATCCCACCCCAGAGTTTAGGAAGAAGGAACCCAAGGCAGGGCTAGGGTACAAAGTAAAGAGAGGTGGAGTGGGCGGGGGGAAGAAGATTTTTCACAATAAGGGGGAACTCACGAACTATGC